ATTCCGTATTCAAGTCAATGATGCATTACATTAATTATATTCATAAAATTTTTTCTAAAATAATAAAAATCTCAAAATATTTAATTCTATTTTTTTCTTATTTCTTATTAATTTACTAAAAAAATAAAGTAAAAGCGGGTAGCGGGAATCGAACCCGCATCGTTAGCTTGGAAGGCTAGGGGTTATAGTCGACGTTGATTCATCATTTTTAACGTCTCTAATTCAAAACTGAACGTGAAACTTTGGTTTCATTCGGCTCCTTTATGGAAGATGTATAAATTCCTATATTAAGACATGAACGAAAAAAAAATTCCACCCATAACATCTATGTCAGCTTTTCTGTCTGAATGTATTCAGAACAACCCGCTTTCTAGACGATCCCTATAGAAAAGAGGGGGATTATATTATAACAACCTTTCTAGTTACTTCGTTCTCTATTTCTATGTGAGAGAATCCTTAGGAAAAGCATTTTGTTTCTACCGAGCTAAAACAATTTGTCGATGTCTCTAGTAAACCAAAGTCATTGTTTAATAGCCATTTTGCTTCAATTTCCGTAATACAAATTCCAAATTAAAGATTTAGTTACGATTAGAAAGCCACTTTCTATCTTTATCCATGGATCCTTTACTCATACTTATTGAATTAGAAGTATTGATCTAATTAAAAAAAAAAATTATGTTTCGTAATCTCATAATCCAATTTTTCAATTTTTAATTGATTCTTGGATACAAATCACGAGAATGTATATTCTTCCTCGAATTTTTCATTGAGAGGTAAAGGATTAAATCCTTTTAAGAAATAAAGTTTTTGGTCGGAATGAAATATTAATCAAACCGAAAGACCCCTTAACTATATAAAGGATTATAGAACGAATCACACTTTTACCACTAAACTATACCCGCTACAATCCGATTATTGTATATAAATGAACCTTTTGTCGAACAAGAAAATGGGTCGTAATAAAAAGTGAAAAGAGTAAAAAGAAAGGATAGGATCATAAAATAATCATGAAAATTAGAGCGTTTACGTGTTGTATCAGAGAACCCAATGAGATTCGGAAAAGAGAATTCATTAAATTTCAATAACTAAAACTAAATAACAAGTGTTTTTTTGCCGGAGGTTTTTGACCTAGACGTCTCGACAAAACTACTTAAGCCATAACATACATGAAAATGTATTGTGCAAGAATCCACAGTTCCCTTTTTGTTATTTATTGACTTTACTAATTTACTAAAATAAAAGGAATAAAGAAAATAAAGAATAAATATAAAAAATTAAGATAAGAAACGACACTTTGATTCGATATCATTTGATTCTATATCATAGAAATCAAATGAGTTTTTATTTTTCCAATCGTAATAACAAGCAAGTATTTTAGTTTTCAAATAAAAAAAAATTATTTATGATTCGTTGGAACAATAAATGGCGGGCCCGGCCTGGTCAGTACTTAGCCGGGCCGTGGAACTAAAAAGCACTCTCGGATGAAAAAAAATATTATGAAGGGCTCTTTCAATCCTTATTTTTTATAATGTAACATAGTATTATCCTTTTTCAATTGGGAGGAGAGATGGCTGAGTGGACTAAAGCGTCGGATTGCTAATCCGTTGTACGAGTTTTTCGTACCGAGGGTTCGAATCCCTCTCTTTCCGTTTTTGTTGATGACTTGGTATTTTCTTTCGAATTTTTCGCGAGCTCTTTTTATTTTTAATAGTTAAAAATGTGTAATAGATAAAATCCTACTAAGAACATTTAAAAATCAAGCAAGGAAAAACTTATCTTTTATTCTTCACGTCCAGGATTACGTCCTGGATCATTAGACAGGAATCCGAAAATAAAGAGAGAAACAAAGAATATCACTACCGTGTAAACAAATAGTTTGAGAGTAAGCATTACATAATCTCCAAGATTTTTTTTAGTAAAAAAGAGAATAGATTCTCCGTTTTTATACCGCATACCCTACTATTTTGATTTTTTATTTTGACACCAAGAAATAAAGTGGGGTGATCCAGATTTTTCGCGGTTGTACAAGCAAGAATTTCAATATTTGAATTGAGGGTGTAAGACTTATCTGATCTTATCAATTCTTTTCTTTGAATTTTTTTTTTTCAATAAATCATGAATTTGTCTAGACATTATTAAATTAAAGATATCATCGAAAACTTACAGCAGCTTGCCAAACAAAGGCTAAGAGAAAAAAAAACAGGGGTATTACTGGCATAAAATCTACGATTGGATTTAAAAAAGCGTAGGCCTCGGGCAATTTGGCGACGAAAAAACTACTTGAATAAAGAGCAGAATTAAGACAGATACAGATCAAACTAAATATATTAAGCATAACAAACATTTTGTTCTTGAGGATAATTGTATTTTATTTATTTTGATTGAGTTATTAATAAATTGAGTTTTTTATTATTTTATTATTATAAATATGTTATTATTCATAGAAAAGAAAAATGAATAAAAAGAAAATAAGATAGACCAAAAAACTTTCTTTGATTTGAACTCACCCAATCAAAAATCTTTCAATTCTCAAATCAAAAGAGAATAGAATAAACCATACTTTCATACAATATCTTAATTGAATTATATGTAATGATCAATAAATTCTGTTTAATTCTACGTCTACATGTATAAAAATTCTAGTAATCTATTTTATAGATAATAGATATTTAGACTTGAGTTGACGAACAACCAGTACCAATATTAGTGTTTATTAGTGTCGACTAGAAATGGGGCGTGGCCAAGTGGTAAGGCAACGGGTTTTGGTCCCGCTATTCGGAGGTTCGAATCCTTCCGTCCCAGAACATACCTGACCCACGATCATTTTATTAATCTATAATTTTATTAATCTATAATAAAAAAGAAAATATATATCTATATCATAATCTATATCATAATAAAATATATCAAAATAAAGATTGTCTTTTCGACCAGTCTTCCGTTTAGGAGTATAATATTGTTATAGAATGCGATTCTTAATTTCTTTTTTTTTTTTTTTTTTATTAATCATATCTTTTTCACAAATTTAATCGAGTTCAAATAACACGCATATGAAACGAAATTTGGATTTGTTAAATATTACAGATTTTACAATATGAAATATGAAAAAATAACAACCTAAATCTTCAATCTTTCCTTACATCAGTCTTTTTTTTTTATTAATCATTGATGGTTTAATCCAATATGGATTTATCTTTCTCTTAATGATGATAAAAAGCGAATGGTACTTACTGTAAAACCTTATGCAAATAATGATTATAGGGTAGGAAACTATTCAATCAATTAAATCTTTTTAATGATTTCTTATGAGTTCTTGGTATTCTAAGAAGTGTGAAATTGTTGAATTTATCCTATCACGTTACTTGAAGATAGAGATTCAAAATAACTTGTTTATTCGTGTTTATTTATTCATGTTATGTTAGTTATAATTAAAAAAATAATTATAAACAATGGGGTTAAATTGATTGAATTCTTGTTGAGACTTCGTCATACATTATCCATTCTTCATATAGAAGAAAAAAGTATAGATTATTATGTACCGACCGAACCGATGATTATTCACGATTCCATAATTGAATCAATTACATACTGGTTCCAAACTGAAGGAATGTTATGGTAAAACTTCGTTTAAAACGATGTGGCAGAAAGCAACGTGCGACTTGAAGGACATGATCAGCTGTGGATTCTTACATCCACCACTTTTTTATATTATATAGGAACGAAAGTGCTCTTGGCTCGACATCATTTGTTCTGTTCCACTGGAACCCTCATTTTTGAGAGTGTTGCCATGTAAATAGTACACGATGGAGCTCGAGTAGAACGTATTGATTAATTTCTCAAGGGCAAGAATCTAAGGTTAGTATCGATCAATAAATTGGAACAACTTCGTAAGTCTATTTTAGATATATAAATCTAAAGGATCCAATTCGATAAAATTTAAAAGTTAATTTTGTTGGAATTGGTAAAACTCTTTTGATCAAATCAAAAGTAAAGTGTATTACGTAGGAATCAACCATTCATACGATTCTTTGATAGAAAGAAATCACAAAAAATGGTATGTTGCTGCCGTTTTGAAACGATTTAAAGATCACCGAAGTAATGTCTAAACCCAATGATTCAAGGCAAAGATAAAGATCCTGGAACAAGGAAATACCGTTTTCAATTGTCTCAACAACCAGATCATATTTAAGAATCAAAATAGATTCTAAAGGAGACAGACAAAAAGGGTTAGAGACCACTCAATAAATTTAATACCTAAAAGGTTTCTTTTGAGTTATTTGAGAGTTATTCAACTTGAGTTATGAGGATACAAATAATTTTTTTTTTTTTGGGGGGGGGGAGACTAAGAAAAAGTATTTAAACTAAAATCAATAATATAATGAATTTGATGATTTTATGGATCTATTTGATATTATGATTCTATACATAGACATAATTTAGAATTTTCTCGAGCCGTACGAGGAGAAAACTTCTTATACGTTTCTAGGGGGGGGAGTATTGTTCATCTATCCCAATGAGCCATTTATCGAATCGTTGCAATTGATGTTCGATCCCGACGAGAGGGAAGAGATCTTCGTAAAGTGGGTTTTTATGACCCGATAAAGAATCAAATCTATTTAAATGTTCCGGCTATTCTATATTTCCTTGAAAAAGGTGCTCAACCTACAGGAACTGTTCATGATATTTCAAAAAGGGCGGGGGTTTTTACGGAACTTCGCCCTAATCAACAAATATAATTCAATTAATGAAATAAAAAAAATGTGGATGATTTGTATATAGCCTTGTATAACCTTTTTGTTTCTTTGCTATTTCCTCTTTTGTTCTATTTATATCATACTAAATTATATCTATATCATACTAAATTTATTATTGTTACTATAAAAGAGTGTCTTTTATAACGACAAAAATCTATTTCTATTTTATTGATTTATTGATATAAATTTTATTGATATATATATATATAAAATAGATAGAAAAAGATTAAGTGAATAAATAAATGAAGTAATCGGGTCTATAAATATAAAATTTTGAGATTACTGTCAATGAGTTAAGGAACAAATAAAAAAACACAAAGGATTTCACTTGCTTATTTTAGTGATTAGTGAATAAACCTCATTTTTTACTTAATTTATTTTTCCACCAATATTGTATCAATGTTGTGTTGTATAGAAATATTCTATATAGTGCCAATCCAACACAAGTCCTTAGTTTTTTGTTTTCTTATTTTTTCTTATAATTCTAATTGTCTAATTGATTGAAATTGGAATTGTTAGTTATATTTATAAATTGTTTTTTCTTTTGTATTCTTTTCTCAACATTCATATTGACAACAGTGTATCAAATAAATATAATCCGATCGTGGATAAAAGGATCCATTTCTATCTCCGTCCCATAGCTTTTATTTCATTCAAATAATGGGTTCTTGTATTTTCTGTGATACAAGAAGTATTTTTTTGATTAAGATTAAACTCAATAAAAATCTATATATACTATAGAATTAATGGATGACATAAGAGACAAGGAGCTATTTATAAATATTTTACTTTATCCCTATTTTTATCTGAGAATTTTTTCATCGGATCTGTTCATTTTTATTATGTTCAGAATCTAATCAATTAGAATTTTAAAAATTTTTGCTATTTTAATGTTTTGATTGGTTTGGATTGCGTTGTGCAATTCAATCTTTTTTTTATTGAGATTCCGATTGTATCTACACATTCTAATTATTTTATTTGGGTTGCTAACTCAACGGTAGAGTACTCGGCTTTTAAGTGCGGCTAGCATCTTTTACACATTTGTATGAAGCAAAAGATTCGTCCATACCATCGGTAGAGTTTGTAAGACCACGACTGATCCTGAAAGGAATGAATGGAAAAAGCAGCATGTCGTATCAATGGATAATTCTAAGAATATTTCATTCTTACCGAATAGGTCCAAAACCTTATTTAAATTGTTTGAATTCTTGTCGTGTAATAAAAAAAATGAATTTGGTCGAGTGAATAAATGGGTAGAGCCCTACTACGGTTCCAATTATAGGGAAACAAAAAGTAATGAGCTTCTGTTCTTAATTTTTGAATGATTACCCGATCTAATTAGACGTTAAAAATATATTAGTGCTTAATACGGGAAAAACTTTTCCCATGAGTGGATTATAAATTTCTTATGAGTCCTAATTATTAGCTATTACCCATTATGGGGTAGAGATAAATGTGTAGAAGAAGGCAGTATATTGATAAAGATTTTTCAAAATCAAAAGAGCGATTGGATTGAAAAAATAAAGGACTTCTAACCATCTTGTTACCCTAGAATGAACATAAATCAATTAGATGGAAAAAGAGAGGCTAGAGAGTCTGTTGATGAGTCTTACTTGTTCCGAGGTATTTTCTTACTATAATACCTTGTTTTGACTGTATCGTACTATGTATCATTTGATAACCCAATAAATCACCTATTTCTTTTCTTGTTCAAATAAAAAATGGAAGAATTTCAAGGATATTTAGAACTAGATAGATATCAGCAACATGACTTCCTATACCCACTTATCTTTCGGGAGTATATTTATGCACTTGCTCATGATCATGGTTTAAATAGATCGATTTTGTTGGATAATGTAGGTTATGACACTAAATATAGTTTACTAATTATAAAACGTTTAATTAGTCGAATGTATCAACAGAATCATTTGATAATTTCCGCTAATGATTCTAACCAAAATAAATTTTTTGGGTACAACAAAAATTTGTATTCTCAAATGATGTCGGAGGGATTTGCAGTCATTGTGGAAATTCCGTTTTCCCGACGATTAGTATCTTCCTTAGAGGCGACAGAAATCGTAAAATCTTATAATTTACGATCAATTCATTCAATATTTCCTTTTTTAGAGGACAAATTCCCACATTTAAATTATGTATCAGATGTACTAATACCCTACCCCATTCATCTGGAAATCTTGGTTCAAACCCTTCGCTATTGGGTGAAAGATCCCTCTTCTTTACATTTATTACGACTCTTTCTTCACGAGTATTCTAATTGGAATAGTCTTATTACTCCAAAAAAAATTATTTTTTCAAAAAGTAATCCACGATTATTCTTGCTCCTATATAATTCTCATGTATGTGAATACGAATCCATTTTACTTTTTCTTCGTAATCAATCTTCTCATTTACGATTAACCTCTTCTGGTATCTTTTTTGAGCGAATACATTTCTATGAAAAAAAAAAAGATCCTGTAGAAGAAGTCTTCGTTAATGATTTTCCGGCCGCCATCTTATGGTTCTTCAAGGATCCTTTTATGCATTATGTTAGATATCAAGGAAAATCTATTCTGTCTTCGAAGGATACCCCTCTTCTGATGAATAAGTGGAAATATTATCTTGTCAATTTATGGCAGTGTCATTCTTATGTGTGGTCTCAACCAGGAAGGATTTATATAAACCAATTATCCAAGCATTCCCTTGATTTTTTGGGTTATTTTTCAAGTATGCGACCAAACCTTTCGGT